TTACCAAAATTTATACCAAAATTTATAAAATAAAAAAATGAATAAAAAGATTGATACATAAGATAAATAAAAAAATAGATAAGATGAGACCCGTCCACCCCCCATATATTTGATCCCTTCTCCTAGAAAGAAACTGGAGAGGCCGACCCCATTTGTAATACCATCAATTATATGTCTATCAAAAAACCGAATCAATTCAGCTAATCTTCTTATACCCACGGCGAAAATCTTAGTATAAAAAATATCTATGTAACCACGATTATATGACCAATTGTATATCACATTTTTGATTTGGTCCAAAAGAATTCTCTTCGGACTCACCTTTACAAATAAATTCATCAAGTCCAAATTTTGGAGAGATGAATAAACGGATCCATATAAAATAGATGATATGAATAATCCAAAAACTGCTATACTTACTGAAAAAACTGCATTTGTCAAAACATCATCCCAATCTGCAGAATCATTCGAATTTGGGTGGAAAAATTTTGTAGATGGAATTAACCATTTCGATAATATATCAAAATTGATTTCTCCTTGAGAAAAATCAATTCCTATTGATCCAACAAATAAAGTAAACAGTACCAATAGAAGCAAAGGAAATAGCATAGTATTGTCTGATTCGTGAGGATAAGTAGAAGTGTATTTATTTCTAAAATAAGTACTAAAATGTCGTATCCCATTTCTTCCATTTTCATCAATTTTATATGTATCTTTTGAAAAAAACGATACGCTATTACTCATTGTTGGTAAAAGTAAATTTTTATTGACTACTGTGGGTACTTCTTTTCCCCATAGGGATATTGAATAAAGAGAATTCTTTTTTGTGCTACTGTAATTTTGAAAATGAACGCGCAAATATCCATCAAAAGTCAGTAAATACATCCGAAACATATAAAATGCGGTTAATCCTGCTGTAAAGGAAGCTATTATTGCGAAAATTGGTGAATATAACCAACTATCCTTAAGAATTTCATCTTTGGACCAAAAACAAGCAAGAGGTGGAATACCACAAAGAGAAAGTGTACCTAATAAAAAAGTAATTCTCGTAATTGGAACATATCTTGTCAAACCACCCATAAGAACCATATTCTGACTTTTCTCTGGTGAATATCCAACAATAGGTTCCATTGAATGAATAATGGATCCGGATCCCAAAAACAATAAAGCTTTCGAATAGGCATGAGTGATCAAATGGAATAAAGCAGCTCGATAAGAACCTATACCTAGAGCTAACATAATATAACCCAATTGAGACATTGTAGAATAAGCTAAACTTCTTTTAATGTCTTGTTGAGCAAGAGCTAAAGTAGCTCCTAATAGGACCGTTATTATGCCTATTAAAGAAATAAAATGCATTATGTAAGGTATAACTATGAAAAGAGGAAGAAACCGAGCTACAAGAAAAATGCCTGCAGCTACCATAGTAGCTGCGTGTATAAGAGCTGAAATGGGAGTAGGTCCTTCCATAGCATCAGGTAACCATATGTGAAGGGGGAATTGTGCAGATTTCGCTATTGCACCGACGAATAAAAAAGAGGCACACAGAGTAACAAATAAAGAATTGACTCCATTATTATGAATCAAATTATTAACTATTTCGAACAAATCCCGAAATTCGAAACTACCTGTTATCCAATAAAGACCTAAAATTCCTAATAATAAACCAAAATCCCCTATACGATTTGTTACAAAAGCCTTTTGACAAGCACTTGCTGCAATTGGTCGTGTGAACCAAAAACCTATTAATAAATACGAACACATTCCTACGAGTTCCCAAAAAATATAAATTTGTATCAAATTGGAACTAGTAACTAATCCCAACATAGAAGTATTGGAAAAACTCATATAAGCAAAAAATCTCAAATATCCTTGATCATGAGACATATAATTGTCACTATAAATAAAAACCGTGATTCCAACAGTAGTAATTAATATTGACATAATGGAAGTAAGTGAATCAATCAAGTGTCCGAATTCTAAAGAAAAATCATTATTAATGGTCCAAGACCATAGATATTGATAGATAAAACTTCCATTTATTTGTTGAATCGACAAATTGGCCGAAAACACCATAGCTATACTTAGCATCAAAACACTCGGAAAAGCCCACATACGACGAATACTTTTTGTTGCTGTAGGAATAAGCAGAAGTCCAAATCCCATTGACATAGTAACTGGAAACGGAAGAAAAGGTATTATCCATGCATATTGATATGTATGTTCCATAAAAAACAAATTTTTCTTTTTTCTTATAATTTTTTCCGATTCACCAATTCTTATCTCTTTTTTATTTCAAAAAAAGCAATAATAAAAGAAATCAACAAAAAAAATATGAAAAATCTAAAATACTTTATTTTTTTAATTATTCTTACTTTTTCCAAATATGGAAGTTGAAAAATGAAAATTTGTTAGTCAAATGAAATGACTAGGTAAAATTGATTACTTAGTTATTAACTTACTTTATTAAATTAACTAAAGAAAGATATATATTAAGATATGGAATATGCGATTTTACATTTTTCTACAACTATACTACCTTTTTATTCTGTCGATTTTTTTTATATGATTTTTAAATAATATTATTATAGTATAATAGGGAAAACGGTTACACCAAAAGAGTACTTGACTTAAATATGGATCGTAGCATGCATCAATAAATAGACTAAAAAAAAAAAGAAAAAGAAACTCTTGTCGGGTAATAAAATGTTTTGTTTAATGAATTAGTTACTAGTTGAAATTTGAATTTCAATAAACGCAGCACTCTGAACTTAATCAATTAGTTATATAGTAATAAAAATTTCTTTGAAAATTGTGCCTACCTTATTTTATAATATTTTTTCCTAGTATATATATTTATATAAATATATATGTGATATGCGCGTATATAAAATATATATTATTTGTAAATATAGTATAGAAAAAACTATTATTGACAGAATACAGAATTAAGTATAAAAAAAACTAAAAAGAATGATCCATTTTGATTTGAGAAATAAATGTCTTTCACATACAACAATAAAAATGAGTAACTCTTTTTGAATGGCAGTTCCAAAAAAACGCACTTCTATATCAAAAAAACGTATTCGTAGAAATATTTGGAAGAAAGGGGGATATTTTGCTGCAATAAAAGCTTTTTCTTTAGCTAAATCTATTTCCACCAGAAATTCAAAAAGTTTTTTTGTGCGACAAACAAGTAATAAAAATTTGGAATAATTTAGAGTAATATAAATTGTCATGGCTCGACTTCCAATTTAGAAAGATGAATAATTTCCATTAACTAATGTATTTGTATGGAATTCCTTAATATTAGTTAGAACGAGCTACTATGGTGTATAGAAATTTTTCTGTCTACTGGGTTTTAAGTATTCTTTTTTCATTTGAGTTTTTATTATAGTCTATTTTCTTCGTGAGATAATTCTTTACCTATTAATGATACTGTACTTTTCTTTCACAATAGAAAATTTTTTTTTATTGTGAAATGAAAAGTACAGTAAATTGCGATAGATATAAATATTGAAGCTCTTTTGTTTTATTTTATTATATGCCTAACTCAAAATAAAAATCGAATGAATCGGTTTGATAAATATTATAATAAATTCGAAATTATGTATTCTGTATACAACAACAAATATTTTATTAACTCAAAAAAAAAATATATTAGTTATATTCATTAATATTCTTTAAATGAAATATTCATTTTTTATATTCTTATTTATATTCTTATATAGTTTATAGTTAATGATACTAAGTACTAAGGTGCGGAGAACAAAACTCTCAAATTTCATCGGAAAATACTTAGTATATAGTAAGTACATAAAAGTGGATTGTTAAAACGGGAAGATACTAAACTAAGGCTTAGCTTATTTAGGATTCAAATATGAATTTGAAGCAGCCTTCTTTATTCAATTCATCAATTCGAATATTTCCTAAACCATATTGAATCCTTGAATCTCGACGATTCAACACGAATTGATTATTATTATTTAAAGCAAGCCGCCATGGTGAAATCGGTAGACACGCTGCTCTTAGGAAGCAGTGCTAGAGCATCTCGGTTCGAGTCCGAGTGGCGGCATACTATAAAAAACAGAGACATGACAAATCCTATAATATATTTAATTCCCGATTTCCATTCTGTAATTAGACCACTTTTATTTATGATATTTGCGACTTTAGAACATATATTAACTCATCTCTCCTTTTCGATTATTTCAATTGTGATTACAATTCTTTTGATGAACTTATTAGTTCACGAAATTATAGGATTGCATGATTCGTCGGAAAAAGGGATGATAGCTACCTTTTTCTCTATAACAGGATTATTAGTGACCCGTTGGATTTCTTCGAAACATTTTCCCTTAAGTAATTTATACGAGTCATTAATCTTCCTTTCATGGAGTTTGTCCATTATTCATATGATTCCCAAGATGGGGAATCATAAAAATTATTTAAGCGCAATAACCGCGCCAAGTGCTATTTTTACCCAAGGTTTCGCCACATCGGGTCTTTCGACTGAAATGCACCAATCGGCAATATTAGTACCTGCTCTACAATCTCAGTGGTTAATGATGCATGTAAGTATGATGTTATTGAGCTATGCATCTCTTTTATGTGGATCATTATTATCAGTCGCTTTTCTAGTTATTACATTTCGAAAAAACATCGATATTTTTTGTAAAAGTAATAATTTTTTAATTAAGTCATTTTTCTTTTACTGCTTGAATGACAAAAGAAATGTTTTTAAAGATACTTCTTTTCTTTCATTTCGAAATTATTACAAATATCAATTAACCCAGCGTTTGGATTATTGGAGTTATCGTGTTATTAGTTTAGGGTTTACTTTTTTAACCATAGGTATTCTTTCTGGAGCAGTATGGGCTAATGAGGCATGGGGGTCTTATTGGAATTGGGATCCCAAGGAAACTTGGGCATTTATTACTTGGACCATATTCGCGATTTATTTACATACTAGAACAAATCAAAGTTTGCAAGGCACGAATTCGGCACTTGTGTCTTCTATAGGATTTCTTATAATTTGGATATGCTATTTTGGAATCAATCTATTAGGAATAGGTCTACATAGTTATGGTTCGTTTGTATTACAATCGAATTGAATAAACTCCTAGAGGAACACACAAGAACATCGTTCCATATATAACGAAGGTTCATGCGAGTTTTTGAGAACCTTTTGTAAATAAAGGTTCTCAAAAACTCGAAATACATATCATTACAATTCCAACTCACTTTTGTTTTTTACATTGTGCAGGGAACTATTTAAAAATAGTAAAATAAAAGAATTATATATAATACTTTACTGTCCCATTAATAAAAAAAAAACTATCTATGAAAATAAGTGGATAGGATAGCTTGTACTTTGTCATCTGATAGCGAGAGAACAAAATCAGGATAAATACCAAGCCATATTACAGGTAAAAAGATACAGATCGAAACAAATAGTTCTCGTGGCCCGGAATCTATCAAATTTGAGTTTGGAACGTTGAATAGTTTGTACCCATAGAACATCTGACGTGACATAGATAATAAATAAAGAGGAGTTAATATCATTCCAATTGCCATTACAAATGTAATTAGTATTTTGGGCATTAAAAGATATTTTTGACTGGTAATTATTCCAAAAAAGACTACTGATTCCGCAACAAAACCACTCATTCCCGGTAATGCAAGAGAGGCCATCGAGAAACTGCTAAACATGGTAAATATTTTTGGCATTGGGATAGATATCCCACCCATTTCGTCGAGATAAAGAAGACGTATTCTATCGCAACTCGTTCCTACTAAGAAAAAAAGTGCAGCACCAATAAATCCATGAGAGAGTATTTGTAAAATGGCTCCATTGAGTCCCATGTCGGTTATAGAGCTAATTCCTATAATTGTGAAACCCATGTGAGAAACAGAAGAATAGGCTATTCTCTTTTTTAAATTGCGTTGGCCGAAAGAGATTGAAGCTGCATAGATTATTTGCATTGTCCCCATTATTACCAACCAGGGGGAAAATATAGAATGAGCATGCGGTAATAATTCCATATTGATCCGAATCAATCCATAGGCTCCCATTTTTAATAAGATTCCAGCTAGAAGCATACATGTACTGTAATGTGCTTCTCCGTGGGTATCGGGTAACCATGTATGTAGGGGTATAATCGGCGATTTGACAGCATAAGCAATAAGAAAGCCAAAATAGAATATTATTTCCAATGTCACAGGATAGGATTGGTTGGTTAATCTTTCAAAATCCAATGTTGGTCCGTTGGAACCATATAAACCCATACCTAGAACTCCTATTAAGAGAAAAATGGAACCCCCCGCAGTGTACAAAATAAACTTTGTAGCCGAGTATAACCGTTTCTTTCCTCCCCACATGTATAAAAGTACGTAAACAGGAATTAATTCTAACTCCCACATGATGAAAAAAAGTAAAAGGTCTCGAGAAGAAAATGATCCTATTTGACCACTGTACATTGCTAACATTAGGAAATGGAACAATCGAGAATTCTTAGTAACTGGCCAAGCTGCTAAAGTAGCTAAAGTAGTGATAAATCCTGTCAGTAAAATGGGCCCTATGGAAAGTCCATCGATTCCCAGTCTCCAGTGAAAATCAAAAATATTTATCCACTTTGAATCTTCCTCCAATTGGATTAATGTATCGTCCAATTGGAAATGATAACAGAATACATAGGTTGTTAGAAGGAGTTCAAGTAAGCATATACATATGGTATACCACCTAAATACCTTATTCCCCCTATGAGGAAAAAAGAAAATTGAGGAACCCGCGAATATCGGCAAAATAACAAGTATTGTTAACCAAGGAAAATAACTCGTAATAAAGACAAGATACGGATTGACCAAAAAGCCCGTGCTCGAGAAAGAGAAAAAAATTTCTCGAGCACGGGCTTTTGTCGGTAAAAAGGAATCAAATGATTCAAGTGGAGTTTTTTATAACGTATCAATAAGATAGACCCATGCTTCGAGTTGTTTCATGCCATAAATAAACACGGACACTCAAAAAATCTGTTGGACAAGCGGATTCACATCTCTTACAACCTACACAGTCCTCGGTTCTTGGGGCGGAAGCAATTTGTTTAGCTTTACATCCATCCCAGGGTATCATTTCCAATACATCTGTGGGGCAAGCTCGTACACATTGAGTACACCCTATACATGTATCATAAATTTTTACTGAATGTGACATTGGATCTAAAAATTAGAGTTTTGAACATAAAAAATTTTCGATCTGGTAAAATCAGTAGTAAATGAATCATATATTGTGAACACCAGACGAATCGATAGTTTAGAAAAATCTTAAGAATCCATATTTTTCTAAATCTGTTCATGAGAAAGGACCAAAGGACTTTGATTTTTGTTTCAACAACACGATAATACGAGTCACACAAGTTAATTCAAATTGTCCAAAAAAACATCTTGAATATTTTTTACTAGAAATAATATATATATATAATTCTTTATTATATAATATTATATAATATTATTTCTATGATAATTAGATATTATAATTATTATTAATTATTCAATAAATTCGATTGATTGATACGAATGGATTTTCTGTTACGATGGATCGACGAAACAATAGCTAGCCCAATCGCCGCTTCAGCGGCCGCAATAGCTATAATAAAGATAGAAAAAATATCTCCTTTTAATTGTCGAGTATCAAATATATCAGAAAATGTTACAAGATTTATATTAACCGAATTTAGTATAAGCTCAAGACACATAAGTGCTCTAACCATATTTCGGCTTGTGATTAGCCCATAGATACCGATAGAGAATAAATAGACACTTAAAAAAAGTACATATTCGAACATCATTGACTAATTCCTCAGCAATCTAGATTCATTTCAACATCAACAACAATTCAACCGATTGGGGGAAATAAAAAAAAAAGAGGGTATTGCCATTCGATTTAACTACTGAAAACCTTAATTCCTTTTTTTATTTTTAATTTAGAATTCTAATAATTTTGTGAATTATAAGTATTTCTTTTATTATTGACGAGCCATAGTAATTGCACCTATCAAAGAAACTAAAAGAATTATAGAAATAAATTCAAATGGAAGATAAAAATCTGTTGATAAATGAATCCCAATTTGTTGAATTCCACTTATAAGGTCCTGTTCAATAATCTGGTTTGATCTTGTAGTCCAAATAATTCCGTACCAGGACGTATCTGGGATAGTAGTAATTAGTGAAAAAAAAATACTTGTACAAACCAGTGAAGTAACCCCATCCCCGACAGTCCAAAGATGGGAATCGTTGGAATATTCTGAACCATTCATGAACATAACAGCAAATATAATTAAGACATTTATGGCTCCTACATAAATAAGGAGTTGCGCAGCAGCTACAAAATAGGAGTTCAATAGAATATAGACTAAGGATATACAAATAAGAACCCACCCCAACGAAAAGGCAGAATAAATTGGATTGGTAAGTAATACTACCCCCAGACCTCCTAATATAAGAAATAATCCCAGAAATACCACAAGTATATCATGTATTGGTCCAGGTAAATCCATTATGTATAAAAAAGAAAAATAAATAGAAATATTTCATGACCTTACTAAACGGTCCAGGAAAGGGGATTAGCCCATTTTTTTTTATCTGAAAGAAAAAAGAAAATAATAGTTGGAATTTTATATTTCGAAATCATAACAAAAATATATATATATTCTATTCTTAATTTAAATATGTAGTTTTTGACTAATTAAAATAAGAGAAGCTTGGATCCTATATATAAAAAAAATCTTACTAATTTGTAATCGTTCTTGAATCAAGGGGTTTCTCTTTGTTTATTTTGATTTGAGTTAAATTCATAACTGTTTGAATTGTGTAATCTCCAATTACCGAGATTGGTAACCGACCTAAAGCAATTTGATTATAATTCAATTCATGACGATCATAAGTAGAAAGTTCATATTCTTCAGTCATTGATAAACAGTTTGTTGGACAATACTCAACACAGTTACCACAAAATATACAGATCCCAAAATCAATACTGTAATTAAGCAATTGTTTTTTTTTAATATCCCTTTCAAATCTCCAATCAACAACAGGTAGATCTATGGGACATACACGAACACATACTTCGCAAGCAATACATTTATCAAATTCAAAATGGATTCGCCCACGGAAACGCTCTGATGTAATCGATTTTTCATAAGGATATTGAATAGTTACAGGTAAACGATTTGTATGGGATAAGGTAATTATGAAACTTTGACCAATATATCGTGCAGCTCGTATTGTTTGTTGACCATAATTTATGAAACCGGTCACCATAGGGAACATATTGTAAATATCCATGACTAAATTAATGTTTCTTTCTCTTGTCTGAGATAGTTATGAATCGAGAATATCGTTATCCTATTCTATTATTTATTCAATATTTAGAGCGAAACAAGTTGAGAAGAAGTTGTCAGTAATAGATTACCTAGAGAAATAGGTAAAAGAAATTTCCATCCAAGATTTAATAATTGATCCATTCTCATCCTAGGTAAAGTCCATCTTGTTGTGATAGAAATGAAGAGAAACAAATAAGCTTTAGCTAATGTAATAAAGATACTGATTGTTATTCCAAATACTTCAGTAATTTTATTTATTCCGAAAAGTTCTGGAATGGATAAACTCCACCCGCCTAAGTAAAGCACTGTTGTAAATAATGAAGAAACTAATAAATTTAGGTAAGAGGCAAGGTAAAATAAACCATATTTAATACCGGAATATTCGGTTTGATAACCAGCTACTAATTCCTCTTCTGCTTCGGGTAAATCAAAGGGCAATCTCTCACATTCTGCTAGAGAAGAAATAAGAAAAACAATAAACCCTATGGGCTGACGCCACAGATTCCATCCCCAAAAACCATATTTTGACTGTGCTTCAACTATATCAACTGTACTTGAACTATTAGATAATCATAGTCGATAATAACATCACTGTTCGCATCGCTATTCCAAAACCGTACATGAGACCTCGGCTTCATACGGCTCCTCTATGGCCACAAATAAATGTAAGTAAGGGCTCGTTCGGTATTATCGCCATCTTGGAGATAAATGGAATAAATATACATCGGGGAGTCCCGCAAATTAGACCAATGGAATTCCGTCTGCTAGAGTAAAAACAAGGCGCTTCTGAATTGATCTCATCCATTATCATTTTCATTTTTCTTTGTTTGGTAATAACTTTATCTTTGAATAAAATACTTATTATATCAATCAATATTAAAGAATTAGACATTAGTTAGTTCGAAAAAATGCATAATTCATAATAAGAATTAGAAATATGGAATACGGATGGCAAAACAAATAAAAAATAAAAATCTTTTATTATTTTCATCCCTTTTTATCATTTTACTATATCCATTTACTTTGTTCCTGTTCCTCTTTCTCAGTCATAGGAAGGTCCTCTAAAAAAAAAATAAAGGATTAATTCGTTTTTGATAGTCATTTATTTATTCAGTGAATAAGAGCATACTCTAGATCGGAATCGTAGGGAAGTACTGCCTCATCATTTCTACATAACTTAAAGCCCTCATTTTGATTCGTTTTATTCAAAAATCGATGAAAAATACCACTTTTTGATATCTTACATTATCTCCATTACTAATCTTTTGTGTACCTTGGTGTTTCTAACTGTCCACTGATTTTTGATTCATCCCCGATATAATAAGATATACAAGACAGTAGTAGAAAACTCATACAGTTGATCTTTTGTACCCGCTTCAAGATATGATGACTATTCAAAGAATATCAATATCTTGGGGTAAACAGTTTACACTGTTTATGTTTACTTAGACTTTATTCTTGTACATAGGGAATGAGATTTTATCTTCTCACTGCGAATTTCGAAGCAGTTTTTTTTTACTCAGATGACTATCTGATTTCACTCATCGAATCTAATCTAATAATGAATCAAAAAATGAAAATATTCATTCAATATATTCAACTCTCTTTTATAAATAAAAGGGGGAAAAGAAAGGTTCATGTTCCAACGAATCACACGTAGAGATATTGATAACACACATAGAGTTAATGGTATTTCATAACTAATAGATTGAGCAGTAGCTCGCAAACCACCCGAAAAAGAATATTTATTATTCGATCCATATCCTGACATAAGAAGTCCAATAGGGGCAATACTTGAAATGGCAATCCATAAAAAAACACCTATACTGAGATCGGCTAAAACAAGTCGATAGCCAAAAGGAATTACTAAATAACTTAGTAGAATTGATATGACCGCTATAGATGGTCCGACACTAAACAAACGAATATCTCCTCTAGATGGGAGGAGGTCCTCTTTAAAAAGTAGTTTTGCCCCGTCTGCTAGAGCTTGCAGAATTCCCAATGGGCCGGCATATTCAGGACCAATACGTTGTTGTATTGCTGCGGATATTTCTCTTTCTAACCATACAATTACTAGTACTCCCACTGTGACTCCCAATATAAGAGTTAAAATGGGAACAAAGATCCATATTAGTCCATAGACTTCTTTTAAGGATTCTAATCTAGAAAAAGAACTAATAGCTTGTACTTCTATCGTATCAATTATCATTTCAACGATCAACTTCTCCCATAATAATATCTATACTACCTAGTATCGTCATGATATCAGCCAATTTCATTCTTTTAACTAGTTGAGGAAGAATTTGCAAATTGATAAAACCGGGTGGACGAATTTTCCATCTCCAAGGAAACGCACTATTATCCCCTATCAAATAAATTCCTAATTCCCCTTTTGGGGCTTCTACTCTCACATAAAGTTCTTGTTTTGACAATTCAAAATTTGGCGAAAGTTTTTTAGTAATAAATCTATATTCAAAATTATTCCATTGGGAATTCTTTGTTCTATTAAAGCGTCGGACTTCTAAATTCTCATAGGGTCCTCCGGGAATCTCTTCTAAAGCCTGTTGAATTATTTTTATGGATTCCCTCATTTCGCCGATTCTTACTAAATAACGAGCTAGTGAATCTCCTTCTTTTTGCCATTGGGCTTCCCAATCGAATTTATTATAACACTCATAAGGATCAACTTTACGAAGATCCCATTGGATTCCAGAAGCTCGTAACATGGGTCCTGATAAGCCCCAATTTATTGCTTCCTCTCCACCAATAATGCCCACTCCTTCAACCCGTTCCAAAAAAATGGGATTTCGTGTAATAAGTTTTTGATATTCAACAATTCCTGTTAAAGAATAATCACAGAAATCTAAACATTTCTCTATCCATCCATGAGGTAGATCAGCAGCGACTCCCCCGATACGGAAATAATTATGCATCATTCGCATACCTGTGGCGGCTTCGAATAGATCATATAGCAATTCCCTCTCTCTTAAAATATAGAAAAAGGGAGTCTGTGCACCGATATCTGCCATAAAAGGACCCAGCCATAACAAATGAGAAGCTATACGACTAAGTTCCAGCATAATTACTCTAATATAACTAGCTCTTTTAGGTACTTGAACACTTTCCAATCGTTCTGGTGCATTTACCGTTATTGCTTCTGTGAACATAGTGGCTAAATAATCCCACCGTGTTACATAAGGCAAATATTGTATAATTGTTCGATTTTCCGCTATTTTTTCCATTCCTCTGTGTAAATAGCCCAATATAGGTTCACAGTCAATAACATCTTCACCGTCGAGAGTAACGATCAGTCGAAGAACTCCGTGCATTGATGGATGGTGAGGGCCCATATTAACTATCATGAGATCTTTTCTTGTAGCCGGTACAGTCATATCTTTTCTTCCTTAAATTCATTATTCCATTTCATTCATTTCTCGAAACAAGGTTTATTAAAATGAAAAATCTAATAAAAAAATTCAAACCAATCTTCAAATTAACGAGTTTTTGACTCCCGGATATCCAACTGACCAATTAATTTCTTATAACGTACTCTATTTTTCTTTGACAAATAATTCAACAGCCGTTGACGTTTTCCCAGAATTATTCGTAAACCCCTTTGCGATAAAAAATCTTTTTTATGTAATTCCAAATGTAAAGTAAGTCTCCGTATCTTATTGGTGAAATTGCAAACTTGAAATTCAACAGACCCACAGTTTTCTTCTTTTTCTTTTTGTTGAAAAATAGAAATGAATGAATTTTTGATCATAAAAAACTTTTTTTTTTCTTTTTTTCGTGGATTTTATCGATCAGGAAAAATAATAATGATTATATCAATCATTTGAATCTCGTACATACAAAAAAATTTTATTTATTAATGATTTCCATTTTTTATTCTATTTACTATTAATTACTATTAATATTAATATTTTCTAAAATTTTGATTATTATTTCTCTTTCTATCTATTCCAAAGAAAAAATTCTGAATAAATAGAAAGAGATAATCCATTTATGCATTAATGAAAGAGAATACTTTTTTTTAGGTAAAAGGGGATTCTGTCGATTTCTTCCTAAATAGAATTATTTAATCAAATTGGTATCATGATAGGCATATATCTTTACTTTCGATTTTCATCTAACAAATATGTCATGCGATACGATATATAGTAAAAAAAATGTACTATATAAATTTTTATTTATGAAATTAGTCAATTCATAATCTTGGATACATATGTATCCTTGATACACTGAAATGACTGCCGTTATCGGTATCAAACCAATAACGATTCATACAAGCTAAATCTTCTAATCGATAATTGGGCCAAAGAAACAATTTGAATTTCATTAATTTATTTGCATCTGTATTAAGATGCTTTTCCTCATTCAAAAATTGTCCGCCGTTTTTTATGTTGTTTTGATTGCAAAATTGTCTATTTCTATCTACAAGATTCCAACTCTGGAAATTGAAACAAATTAGAATTCTCAATTCTCTACGACGTCTGGGAGATATAATATTTTCAGGAATGAGGAAATCATAATGGTTTTTATTTCTATTCACAAGCATATTGCTGTGTCGTACAATGATTCCATCAAAATTCTTTTTATCATATCCTCCCTTTATGCATTTTTCATTAGTGTGGTGCTTATTCTTTTCGACCAACGAAATACTTATAGTTTGATATGTAATAAATTTGACATCTCTTTTCATAGAGAGACGGATTGGTTCGATAATCAATATTCCTTTTTTTATCCATTCTTTAATAGTTAGATCTTTTTGAAGCACCATTATATCCAGATGCATCTCTCCTCGTTGAATTGAGGATATAGCAATTTCCTCTGGATCCATCAGTCTAAGTAGGAGACAATATATCTTGATATTATCGAACATTCTTTTATTAAAAAGGTCATCCCATCTTAATTGAAACACAAAATGATTATTCAGTAATAAATCTAGTTCCACCTCTTCTTTACTCTGGGGGGGGGGGTTATTTTTACCCTTTTTAATGTTTGATTTCGGGTAATCTTCTTGAAGATTTTTTTTTTTTTGTTTTCGTAGATCTGATACAATATCCGTTTGACCTTGTTGTTCGTTTTTTTTTTTGTTGAAATTTGCTAATTCAAGATATTCTTTTTTATTTTTATTAGTTTTATTTTTATTAGATAGTATGGGAAGGCTTTTTTTTACGTGGAGCTTGTCATTTTCATGAAAATTTTCATAGAAATGAAAATCAAAAATGAGTAATTTGATTGGTATGATCCATGGTTTAATCTTATAAGTATCAAAAAGTAACACAAATTCTGGAAAAAACCAGGATTCTAGCTTTGGTTTTGATATGGTACGATATACCCTTTTTTGATTTATACCTATCCAATCAAAAATCTGTCTTTTTTGGTTGTACGGATTGATTTCGCGATCCATTGGAAAAGAAATTTTTTCTTTTTTTTCGAATATTTTATTCGTTTTGATTGTAACATTTTTTTGAATCTTGGTATCGATCTGCGTATGTGTATTTGTATGGGCCTTAATGTCGATATTTTTATTTTTTATAAGAAAAAAATCAAGAATTTTACAATCAAAATATTTTCTATCCAGATTTTTATTCGTACCAATGATATATCCTTTTTCTATATAATCACTATCACTAATAGTTAGACTTGGTAATTTATAAAATGATTCGGGTTTAAGTGTATTGAAAATATATGGAATTTTTTTGTCCTCAATTCTTTGTAATATTGATCTATAAATATGGGAATCCCCACTGTCCCCATTATTTATATAACCATATGATAAAAGATCATATGTGTAGTGTTTTTTCCATTTTTCTTTTTGACTCATTGATGAATCTATTGTATAGTAATTTTCTTTTCCATAAGAAATGAATTGATCTTTTTCCTTTTTATAGAAATTCAATTTAAGCGGGTTATTATTTTGAATCGTACGACGTTGGTTGACTCTATTTCGCCATTTTTCTGGTACTAAATGAGACCACTTGGTATGAGAGAAATTGTATTGATAATGCCCGCCTAACCAATCTTTCCATTTATTCATTGCAGGCTTATGAATTTTTTGATGCTTTTCTTTGGAATCAAATATTTCTTGGATCGTACAAAAATCTTTGATTATATCCCTAAGAAAAGGATAGGTGTTGTGATATTGAAGTACAGATTTCAAGTTATACTTGTTAAGTAATTGGGTTTGTGATAATTTGTAAAATACATATGCTTGAGACAAAAAAGATAAGTCACAAGAAATATTTGAACTATTATTACTTATTTTTCTATTTTTAGGAATGGAAAACCGCTTTTTTACAGTTGAAATAAAGTTAATTGTATTTTTATTTTGAATTTTATCATTATTCGTTTCATCGTTAGAATTTGAAATCGATTTATTAATAATTTTTCTTGATTCAAATAAAAATTGTGTATTAATCCGAGGAATCTTAATGGTACATAATAAGACATCTATGTATATTTTTTCAATCAAGAATTTCATAAAATAATGTGATTTACGCATTAATCGTATATTTTTTCTTTTTAATATTTTCCAAACATCCTTCTGTAATTTAGATCTTTTTTTATTATCACAAGTTAGAATTTTTCTTTTTTTGTCTTTTAGAATTCCTTCTATTTGAGTTCTAATTGTTATTGTCTTACTAGCAAGATCTTTCATTTTTGTTTCTAGGAATGAATAATTTTCATTTGTCGAATTTGTGGATCGAATTTGAATGATCGATTCGCAGATGATCTTATTATTCATTTTGGAATCTTTTCTGTTTTCATTTGGTTCATATACTTTTGAATCCCTTCGTTTAAATAGTAAAGAAATGCGGTTTAATTTCTTTATTATTAAGGTTATAACTAGAACTATTTTCATGACCCATCTTGTTGTTTTTTTTTTTGAAACTTTTAGAACTCGAAGAAATTTTATTTTCACTTTTCTTTTTTTTTTTTCAAGTTCTTTATAAACAGGTTCAAAAAAAGAAGGGCGTTCCCGGGGAGAACCGAAGGGCAGTTCCGCCTCTTTTCCCCAGATCGTTAAAAAAAAAAAATTTTCTTTTTTTTTTTCTTTTTTCTGCCTTTTATCTATATGATGAGATCGTACCTTAGATGTTCGCCAAGGTTTCAGACAGAAAGGAAATATAATTTGTATCTGAATACCGTCGGTTAACCCATTTTGGGGAAATTCTGTTTCTGACAATTGAACACCATTATAAGTACAAAAAACGTGTACTTCTCTATTCCATTCTTTCAAATCCTCGTACCACTCAGGGAATTGAAATAATAATATACGACCCATATTTTTAGCTATTATCAATGAGGGTAATATAATGTATTTTCTAAGAAAGGATTGGGTTACTAACATGGAACCTCTTATTATTTGAGAAAATATAAAAGTATCCCAGGCTTCTGACCTTTTTATCCGCTCATTTTCTTCTTTTTCGTCGTTTGTTTTTTCCTCTTCTTTTGTCTCTTCCTTCTCAAAAGAAGAAATTTGAAATTCTGGATTTTCCCTTCCCCCATTTCTAAAAATGAAATTCATCATATCGGAGATATTAGAAGAAAAAAAAAACACTTTTTTGTCTATTCGATCCAAAAAAAGCGGAGAATGCGCATTTACTTGAAACATTTCCCAAATAACTGTTTTACGTCTTTGAGCGCGCATGGATCCTTTGATTAGACTCCGATGAAAGTCTGATTGTTGTGCGTAACGTATCAAAGTCACTTCTTCTTCATTACCAGTAATAGTATTATTAGTACTAGTACTAGAATCAGCACTTTGATCCTTATCAGCATAAATTACCGTGGGTTTGCCTTTTCTTGAACGAATGTCGGGATCCACTGGCAATTTTTCTTCTTCTTCTTCCAAATCTTCTTCCAAATCTTCTTCTTCCAAATCTTCTTCTTCCAAATCCTCGATCAATTTATATGACCATCGAGAAACCCTTTTTCTTATTTCTTTCATTCCAATGGATTTTTTTCTAATTGTTGTCTGATCGTTTGGATCGGTTGTAATTACATCCAATCCCAATTTCAAATTTTCTGAATCAATTCCTTGTTCATATTTAAAAGATAATTCATCCATTGAGGTTAAGTAATTACCAATGGAATTAAAATTCCATAATGAT